TTGAATGAGCAATCCAATAAGAGAAAGAGATCTCGGATCGAATCGATATATCAATATCGATCCGAGTCCGGGCTGTTGGAATTGGAATAAGTTCCGCAGCAGATCACGAAATCTTGGCGATCCTCTCTATCTAATGAATGGGGAGTCCGCTTTGAAATCGTCCGCCCCGCACCCACCCCCGAGTATATACTTCAACAGGAATCACACAGGGATAGATTGATACAATAGAAACCTCCGGTAAAATGCCCGCCCGTAGCCCAACCCAGCAGATAAAGTACTTTACATAGTCCGTTTTAGGGATTGGGGATTTACCCATTCAGTGACTCTGGCACTGGACGTTCCCAAAATGGGTACTATTGGGTCGGGTGAATTTGATAATAGACCTTTGTTGGCATTCCAACCTTTCTTCTCCTTTCCGGGGCCTATCCGAAAGAGAATTCAGTACCTCTTGGTCGTGAATATCTGAATAGGACGAACCGGCCCCGTGGATATCTTTGCTTCCGAACAAAACAATTCGAATTAGGCTCGCGGAATGTGTATTATCCATATAGTAGTAATATAGGAGATCTTCCAATTGAGAAGATCCATCGACCTTTCATCAGACATGCGTACTTTTTATTTTCCAATAGATTTCTATCTTTCATTAATGGACCCTTTTTTGATGTAATGAGTAGAGTAATAGGCTCTAGTTGTTCGCCGCTCAAGAATTCTTATTTAGGCAGTTCATACCATCCATAACCATCCATACATAGTGTTTTGATCTAAGATTTCAATTCTTCCATCGTTCAGCAGTAGCATATTGTTCCATGGAGCTAAGGTCCAAAATAGGAAAGAAACAACTTTTTCCACGACTCTACCACTCGGTCAATTCTGTTCCGCTTAATCCCTCTTTCATGGCCACATATCTTTCCGGCTAAGGAATGGGAAAGCTTTCTCCTATTACAGGAATCAAATGTTTCATTTCATCCGGGAAAAGCCATCTCTTTCTCAACAATGTCTTTGTCATTTGATCCAATAGCCTTCCATTAGATAGGAAGAGATTTGATAAATACTGATAACTCTCGAATAGAGTATTAGAACGGAAAGATCCCTTAGATTTAGATAATGAACGATTGGTTCTAAGCCATCTCTGGCGATGAATCAACAATTCGAAGTGCTTTTCTTTTTCTTGCGTATTATTGATGAACCAGTCTTCTCTGAGATCTCTCATAGATCCAGATCTAGAAGGACCTGGTTGGGAAGTAAGAAGCACTTTTGGCATCTCTTGATCTGCAAAGAATTCTCGGCGTGAAAACAGAGAGACAGAGGGCTGATCTTTGAATAGGAAAGAGAATGGATCCGCAGGGTCCCAAATGAATTGGCTTATTTGAAAAAAGCCTTGTTCTGTGGAAGATCTATCTCGTGTCTGGTACTGCATGGTTCCACTCTGCACGAACTCCGAATCCTTCTCTTCATTCTCTTGAAGCTCATCCTCTTCACCTTCGTGATCAATGATCCGCTTGCTCCGAAATGACCAATAGGGAAATCCCAATTCATTGGGCCTTTCGATACAATCAAATAGATTGACCCAAGGGCGCCATATTCTCGGAGCCCAAACTATGTGATTGAATAAATCCTCCTCTATCTCTTGTGGGTCGAGGTCTCCTTCTTCCAACCCCGATTCGTATTTTTCATATAGAAATCTCTGATCAACGATAGAACAAGATCCATTTTGCATCATATCTAAGGGACTCCTTGGTTCGTGCCGAAGAAGCAATGCCACTCGATCATTATCAAACTGACTGCAATCTTTTTCTGTCCGTGAGGATCCCAAGAGAGCGCCTTCTACTTCTAATAGGCCACGAACTAGATCAGAATCATTCTCAAGGAATCCATAAGAAGTGACCCAATTTTTTTCATCGGGTCCGGGTGGAGACCAAAGATCTTGAGCGACCGATCCGGCAGAACAACTCAAAAGATAAAGAAGTATCGTTAATCTCTTCATGCTCGTTCCAAGCTCGAAGTACAATTTGTACACATAAGAATCCCCTTCCATAGATGATTTCTTCATATAGATAGATATAGGATCTATGGGGCAATTACTTAGAAGTACTGTTTGTGCAACAGCCCTTCCTATCTGATAGAAAAGGATCTCATGATCCTGAACCGAGCTTACCTGGGATCGCAAATCCCAAGTTTTTCTATGAAGAGCGGATCGAATTGTATTAGTGTCTATAATGGATTTCTTCTGTGTAATACTAATTGATAGGGCCTCATTGGTAAGTGATACAAGATCTCGTACATCGGAACCCATGGTTATGGACCCGAATCCACTAGCATTCGTATGGAAGATTTTCTTTTCCAAAGGAAATCCCCGAGTATATGAAAGAGTGAAAAAGTGCTTTCGTTGTTGTGGAATAAGAAGCCTTCGTATCTTAATGCACGTATTGAATTTATTCGCAGCTATTAGACCGGGATCCACTTTTTTGGGAATATGAGTCGACGCAATAACAAGAATATTGCTATTGGAGGATCTTTCACAATCCCTGGAGAGATGGTTCACTAATAGACCGAGGGATAAGTAATTCGACGCATCCAGAGACAGATCATGAATGTTTGGAATCCATAGTATGCAAGGAGACATTGCTTTTGCTAATTCGAGTTGAAAGGTGATATAAAAGCGGTCTACCATATCCACCTCCTCATTCGTCATAGTTAGCAGCTCCCCATCAATATCAATATCCTCACTATCCTCACTATCATCAATATCCTCACTATGATGAGTATGATGAGCACCACTATTATCAAAAATATCCTCACCATCACTATCATCATAAATATCCTCAAAAAATTGAGGCCTTTCATCCAGGAACTTGTTCGGAACTACTGTAATGAAAGGAAGATAGGAGTTTGTCGCTAGGTATTTGACCAAATAGGATCGTCCAGTTCCTATAGAACCTATCACTAAAATACCCCTAGAGGGGGATAGGCCTAAGCGGAGTGAAAAGGGTTTTCCATGAGATGGGAAATGAAAACTATTAGCCCCAAACGAGGTTTGTGAATAAGTGATTGTCTGATAATGCGCAAGGAATACTCGTCTTTCTGCTAAAGAGGGTCTATGAAACTCATAATTCATTAGATACTTTTTATGAATGTCAACTAAGTATCGTAAGTAAACCGATCCTGGTTGTTCAATCATTTGATAACTAGAACCATTCTTTGATAAATGATCACTATCAGTCAGACTCCATAGAATTTTATCAATCCTTTTTTCTTTCCTTAAGATGGAGAACTGAACCAAGAATTCTCTTTCGGCATCATCAATCGAATCAGTATTCGCGACCCAGGATTCGATCTTATCATCAATCCAACCACTGTTCACATTTTTTCTTTTTCTTAGTAATGAATAGATCTCTTTACTTGTACGACTTAGATGTCTCGTATTTCTCGAAAAAGTGATTCGATTGATGGGATTGGGTATGATACTTAGGAAATCGATGATATCAATGAGATTGATATTCCAATATTTCTTCTTAGAAGGTATTGATTTGACCCCATAAGCGGGACCACCACCCGATAGCATCTTGCCGCCAAAAGCCCGTATTTCTTCTAGAAAATATCCTAAAGCAGCTAGAAAGAGATTCTTTAACCAGAAAGAATTCAGTTCAGATGTAGGATACCTATCCAGAAGTTTTCGCAACTCAATCATGTATGATGGAATCATCAAAGATTTGATCTTTTCCAACTCTGTCTGTAACTCCCTAGAGGCTCGGGAAACAACGAGAAGATGTCTACGAACGATATATCCAGCAACAAGAAGAAGGAAAAGGATTGAATAGAGCAACTCCCGAACATTTGGTGATCCCGGAAATTCCCATATCAATGAAACGGGTGACTCATTATCTCGACGAAGCATTTCTTCGGACAGAAGAAGATTATGTAAACACTTACTCGAAATCTCGCTTATCAGATTCCTTTGTGGAAGAAGAATCTCCCGCAATTTGTTCTGAAGAATTGGCCATGATATATCTATATCTAATCTATCTATAATATCTTCAAAAAGGGATAACAATTTTTGACTGCTACTTAGTATCGCTATCCTCAATAGGTCTGAATTATATACTTTTTTGAAAGTATCTAAAAGAATGAAATTGAGATATTTGTACCCTGTCGAAGTAAAGAACCATGGCATATATGTTTGAAACATATTTGAGAGAGTTGAAAAAGCACTATAGGTTCTATACATCTGCCCTTCCTCAACGCATTTATTTAGATAAAGACTCCGTTTTTTCCTCTTTTCGGATGGTAATAAATATTTCTCAGAGTCAATCAAACCCATCTTTGAATTGAAATTGAGAAACTGATGCAAGTTCTTCCCTTCTGAATCAGATGGATTCATATCTGAAAGAGCTTGACAATAAATTCTTTCAAAATTGACTAATTGTCCCTCTCTTAGAGGTGTTCCAAAAATGTCTGCGATCGAGTAAAGAGCTCTACGAACGAATGGAGCGGATCGAATTGGAAAATGAAAAGATTTGTCCAAGTTATCCGGTTCGGCACCACTCGGCGGAAAATTCTTAGGTATGCATATCTTAGATACCTGTGACTCGATCGGTGAAATAGTATCTTTTTCCAAAAAAACATCTTTTTTTTTACCGACGTGCAAAGAAAATATTTTGTTGCGAATGAAAAAGATATTGAGGAATTGTCCATACGTAAGATCATAATTATTGATAGGGGTCCTTTCCACATAAAAAGGGAATCCTTTGTTACAATAGAACCAGAAGTGATGTGGATTATTCAAGAATCGAAGTCGATTTGCTTTATAAAAAGAGGATATCAATGAACTTCTATGAAATGGTTTCACGGGATTCAGCCAATTGTCTCGATCGTGGGATATCATTGAGAAATAGGAATCGGTCTTCTCAAAAGATTTCCTGCGATTTTTTCTAGTATGGAATGAGTCAATCATCCACTTCGGTATCTTATTGAACAAAAACGGTGATACTCTTCCTCCATTGATCAAGAATTTCGATTTTTGGGAAGTATCATGATCATCCAATAAGAAGGGTTTCAATTTATTCAAATGAACGATTTGAAGACCTATTGATTCTAACAACTGATTGAAGCGTTGATCAGTTGGACCCTTCAACTCATAGATGTGGATCTCGGACCTATGAATGGGGCTATTCCCGATACTCACAAAGAAAAAAGGAAGTGACCTAAACAAAAAGAAAAGAAGCGACTTGGACAAATTGGACAAATAGGACAAAAGGGGAAGTAACTTCGACAAAAGGAAACGAAGTGACTTAGAAGGATCTTTTTTGTCGAAAAATTCCGACCAATACCAATCAATTTTTTCGATAACCTCAGACCAATCAATTTTTTTTTTGATAACCTCCGACCAATCAATTTTTTCGATAACCTCAGACCAATCAATCAAATATTGATTAATACCTAATCGATCGAAGACTACTTGAAAACGGCTCTTCTGCTCAGAAACGAAATGTTCCAAATCCTCCTGGAAACTCTTGCTCCCATTGGACCATTTGTATCTATATGCATCAGGATCCCGATTCATGGATCTCTCGCTTCGAGAAATAAGAGGATCGAACCATTTCTTATGACTCTTTTTCAAATTCGATAAATGTTGGTTGATCGTAAATTTCCTTTGAGTTCTCTGATTCAGAGTATCATTTCCTATTTGATCCCTTTGAATTCCGTATTCGAAGTTGCAATCGGATCTATTCATTAAAAAGAATCGATTTGATACATTTCTTATGTACCCATGGATGCTATATTGGATTGGAATCAGATTTTGGATCAATCTATGTTGATTGAATGCCTTCAGTATGGTGTTGATAGCAAATACCACTCTTTTTGGTTTTGGATCTTCCAAAGCATTCCCGCAGGAGATCTGGACCCCTTTTTTTCTGATCCTTCGATAAAAAGATTCATTTTCTTCAGAAAACATAGGAGGTAGAACCAATAAAGATTTCTTTGTCGATTCATCCCTGGAGTTGAATACCTCGTTCAAGAATTTTTTTTGATCCAATCCGCAGGAATCAATAGAAAAGGCAAAACCCTTATGATACACCAGATCCGGCTCGGTTATTGATAGAGTGAATAGATCTGCCACTCCTTGAAATCTCTCTTCTGATTCAAAATCGTGGCGCCCCACGTATCCTCCCCTCTTCCGGTCATGGAATAGATGAAATAAATCAAAAAATGGATTTTGGTTCAAGAATGAAATCTTGTTGGAACTGCCCATATCCGGTTCATCCTTCGGAACCCTATCACATCCCGGATTTGATGCAATAGGATGAATTGTGACGGTATTTTGTAAATACGCAATTATCTTGAATATATCAATGATTTCTTTTTTTTCCGATCGCCGGGATGGGACAAAAGAAAGATCTTGTTGTTTCTTCAATAATTTCTGATCTCTGGTGGACCTCTTAGTAGGATTCGAACCCAGATGAAGTTCTGACCATCTGTCAGAGAAAAAAGAACGAATTGATCTTGTAGGATTCCCAAGAAATTCTTCGATTTCTTCCGGAAGCGGATGATTATTCATCTGCTTCTCACGTTCCGTGAATAGCCGGGACATTGAGGAATCTCCAGAAAGGCTTTTCGGGAATCGGTCTGATTCTATCTCTGCTCCTTCCGTTTGAAGAAAGGAAGGATCCCAAAGAATCGACCCTTCTTTTTGAATCTCTCTTTGATTGATCCATGTGTGATATTCCGAATCCTTATTACGAATGGAATCGAAATGATCTATGGATTGATCAAAAGATCCTTTCAATTGGCTAGAATCCCTTACTTGAACGAAATTAGATCTTGTGGAATCATATTGCATATTTGACGATACATTCCATACCTTGCTAAACAAGCGAAAAAACCGATCCTTGTTTATCAACCACACATTGTCTAAGCAAATCCAATTCTCTCTCGACACCTTCCTAAAGAAATCTGATTCGTGCGGATTCTTCTTCCAACTAACGAAGAGATCTTGGCGGAATTGCCACATATGAAATTGAATACAATTTTGCAGCAAAGAAATACCACACTTGTTTCTCGAGAAGAGATGGGAAAGATGCTCAATATCATTTGATTGAATAGTTGACCCAGCTCCTTGTTGTTTGAAGAAACCCTCCACTTCAATTGGTCTTTTTTCACGAAAAGAAGACATAAGATAACAAATCCAGTGTTTCACTAAGATTTCAAATAGCTGTCCCGAATTCAAGTTGATTATGTTTCGCTTATTTCTCGGAGAAAGACGATCAAACAATTCCCAATCATGGTCCTTGCGGATCCGATCATCCGTATAGGAAACAAAAGAAGACTCCAGATATTTGATATCTTTCTCTTTGAATGAGATCTCAATTACAGCCAGGGTTTCATTAGATATCTTACAAATAGAATCCCTCTTTTTTCCGACCCGGTTCCTCCACCACCGCGAACCCCAGTTAGATTCAGGCATGATACACTTTTTCGTTTTAGTTATTGGGAGAACCCAAGTACTCTCTTTCGGATCCATGAAACAACTCTCAGAGATCTTTTTCCCTTTTGGAAGATACAGGAGCGAAACAATCAACCTATTGATAGACCCAAAAGATTTTTCCAATGGAGCATTTCTGGGTCCAAAGGAATTCCTAGGCAGAAGCCCCATCAAATATAGATTTTTTCTTTCGACCATTTCTCGATTATGCATGCGATAGAGAAGGACCACTACTACAAGCAGTACTAGACCTTTGGTCGTCAATACTGCACCTTTGACTAGACCCTTGATCGTCAGTACTGCCCCTTTGATCGTGAAATACCGATTGCTTCTTGACCCCTGTGAATCGCGTGAGAGTAAACTCCTCCAAATTAGGGGGTCGAAGAGTTTCATAAAACGTTCTTGCTCGAAAAAAATAGAAACGATAGTTCTAACTGAATCGACTTGGGTCCACGAATCTAACAAATCGTGAGAGTTCTTGACCTCTCTTAACATCTCTCTCAATTCGAAGATCCAGGGTTGAAATGGATCTTGTTGTGAAATTTTATGCTTCATTTTGAGTGCCTCCCCATTATAAATATTGAATATAAAGTAAAAGAAAATAGGTTTCCATTTCTTTAGGTAATCTCCGATACGATAGTTCTTTCTTCTATGATATTTCTTTATGATATTTCTTTTACAATATTTCTTTCTTTATTCTATGATAATCCCCCTTATGCATCCATGGCTGAATGGTTAAAGCGCCCAACTCATAATTGGCAAATTTGCGGGTTCAATTCCTGCTGGATGCACGACAACGGGAATGTTCAATACGTCTATTGGAATTGGCTTTGTATCAATGGAATCTCATCATCCATACCAATTCGTTATGTGTTATGTATGGTATATTCATATCATAAGTATAGAAACAGTTAGAGGGAGAATTCTTATCGAAACTGGAACTCATAGGGAAGAAAATAGATTTATGGATAAAATTAAATATGCAGTATTTACAGAAAAAACTGTTCGGTTATTGAGGAAGAATCAATATACTTCTAATGTCGAATCAAAGTCAACTAGGACAGAAATAAAGCGTTGGGTCGAACTCTTTTTTGGTGTCAAGGTAATAGCTATGAATAGTCATCGAATCCCGGGAAAGAGTCGAAGAAGGAGACCCCTTAGAGGGCATAAAATGCATTACAAACGTATGATTATTACGCTTCAAGCGGGTTATTCTATTCCATCTATTAGCTTAGAAAGAAAAGAAATGAATTTCACTCAAAATACTTCATAACACGGCGATACATTTATATAAAACTTCTACCCCGAACACGCGAAATGCAACTGTTGGAATTCAAGTGAAATCCAATCCACGAAACAATTTGATCTCTGGACAGCGTCGTTGTGGTAAAGGTCGTAATGCCAGAGGAATCATTACCTCAAGGCATAGAGGGGGAGGTCATAAACGTCTATACCGTAAAATAGATTTTCAACGAAATAAAAAAGACATATCTGGTAGAATCGTAACCATAGAATACGACCCTAATCGAAATGCATACATTTGTCTCATACACTATGGGGATGGTGAGAAGAGATATATTTTACATCCCAGGGGGGCTCTAATTGGGGATACCATTCTTTCTGGTACAGAAGTTCCTATCTCAATGGGAAATGCCCTACCTTTGAGTGCGGTTTGAACTATTAATTTACGTAATTGGAAGTAACCAATTAGGTTTACGACGAAACCTAGAAATCGATCACCCACCCAAATTGAGTACCTCTACGGGATAGACCTCAACAGAAAACTGAAGAGTAACAACAGCAAGTGATTGAGTTCAGTAGTTCCTTATAGAAAATTATTGACTCTAGAGATATGGTAATATGGAGAAAACATAATTGTTTGAAGCACCGACAGAACCGGAAGCGCCCCTTGTTTCAAAGAGAGGAGGACGAGTTATTCACATTTCATTTGATGGTCAGAGGCGAATTGAAAGCCAAGCATTGAGAATTCGACCCCCGGGGGAAAAGTAGAGATGTCTCCTACGTTACCTGAAATATGCGAAAGTTTTGACGTAATTTGATAGAGTCATTCGGTCTGAGTGCTACATGAAAAACATAAGCCAGATGAAGGAACAGAGAGACCTAGGATGTAGAAGATCATAACATGAGTGATTCGATTCGGCAGATTTTTGGACTCCTTTATCTCAACTCCTATGGTACTTCATCATACGATTTATATAAGATAGGATCCATCTACCTAGATATCATCACATACATCCAGAAAGCCGTATGCTTTGGAAGAGGCTTGTACAGTTTGGGAAGGGATTTTGATTGATCAATAGGAAGAATCTACTTCAACCGATATGCCCTTAGGCACGGCCATACATAACATCGAAATCACACTTGGAAAGGGGGGACAATTAGCGCGAGCTGCGGGTGCTGTAGCGAAACTGATAGCAAAAGAGGGTAAATCAGCCACACTAAAATTACCATCTGGAGAGGTCCGTTTGATATCCAAAAACTGTTCAGCAACAGTCGGACAAGTGGGTAATGTTGGGGTGAACCAGAAAAAATTAGGTAGAGCCGGATCTAAGCGTTGGCTAGGCAAGCGTCCTGTAGTAAGAGGGGTCGTTATGAACCCCGTAGACCATCCCCACGGGGGTGGGGAAGGGAGGGCCCCGATTGGTAGAAAAAAACCCACAACCCCTTGGGGTTATCCTGCGCTTGGAAGAAGAAGTAGAAAAAGGAATAGATATAGTGATAGTTTGATTCTTCGTCGCCGTAGTAAATAGGAGAACATTGAAAATCAAAATTGAAAATCAAATAGGTCTCTTTGTCCTTACAAAATAAAATAAAGTCTTTACAAAAAAAAAGATAGGAGTAAGTAGCCGTGACACGTTCACTAAAAAAAAATCCTTTTGTAGCTAATCATTTATTGAGAAAAATTGAGAAGCTCAACATAAGGGCAGAAAAAGAAATAATCATAACTTGGTCCCGGGCATCTACCATTATACCCATAATGATCGGCCATACAATTGCTATTCATAATGGAAAAGAGCATTTGCCTATTTATATAACAGATAGTATGGTAGGTCACAAATTGGGAGAATTCGCACCTACTCTGACTTTCCGGGGGCATACGAGAAGTGATAAAAAATCTCGTCGTTAATGTTAATAAAGTGAATATAGGTGCTCATCCTTTATTGATGAGAGGTGAACCTTATGATAAAGATAGAACCAGAGGTAGAAGTATACGCCTTAGGTCAACATATACCTATGTCTGCTCACAAAGCGCGAAGAGTAATTGATCAGATTCGGGGGCGCCTCTATGACGAAACACTTATGATACTAGAACTCATGCCGTATCGAGCACGTTATCCGATTTTTCAATTAGTTTCTTCCGCTGCAGCAAATGCTGCTCACAATCGGGGTTTCAACAAAACGTCTTTAATTATTAGTCAAGCCGAAGTGAACGAGGGTACTATTGTGAAAAAGTTAAAACCTCGAGCTAAAGGACATAGTTATCCGATAAAAAGGCCTACCTGCCATATAACTATTGTATTGCAAGATATATCCAAAGAGAGAAAGTTTGCCATATGGTCAAAAAAAGGGGGATGGATATATAAAGAGCTGTTTATAGATATTCAAGAGAGGTATCACTATATGCTATACAATATGATAAATCAGGACAGAATGATATGGGCTAATAGCAAGCGCGAGGCCATATGGGACAAAAAATAAATCCACTAGGTTTCAGGCTTGGTACAAGCCAAAGCCATCATTCCCTTTGGTTTGAACAACCAAAATATTATTTTGAGGGACTCCAGGAAGATAAAAAAATACGGGATTATATTCAGAATTTTTTACAAGAAAATATGAGAATATCCGCCGGTGTCGAGGGAATTGGACGTATAGAGATTCAAAAAGGCATCGACCTGATCCAGGTCATTATATATATGGGATTCCCAAACTTATTAAAAGAGGAGAAATCTCAAGCAATTAAAGAATTACAGAGCAATGTACAAACAATATGTAACTCTCTCAATTCTCTAAACCGAAAAGTTAACATTGCAATAATAAGAATTAAAGAACCTTATGGACACCCTAAAATTCTTGCAGAATATCTAGCCGAACAATTAAAGAATAGAGTTCCTTTTCGAAAGGCCATACAAAAGGCTATTGAATTAACTGAAAAAACAGGGACAAAGGGAATTCAAATCCAAATCGCAGGACGTATTGAAGGAAACGAAATTGCACGTGTCGAATGGATTAGAAAAGGTAGGGTTCCCCTGCAAACCATTCGAGCGAAAATTGACTATTGTTCCTATACAGTTCGAACTATTTATGGAGCACTGGGCATCAAAATTTGGATATTTACAGACGAGCGGTAATGGCCCTTTGATTATCTTTACCTTCTATCCAATCTATCTGGAAATGAAAGAAAGAATGGAACACAAAAATAATGAAGGAGTTTGTTATTTTTTCGTTCAATAAAAAAAAAAACAGAGAAATTAGAATTCTTCGAGTCTAATTTGAATTCTAAAGGGGTTTTGAATAAAAAATTGATTGAATTTTTGGTAGAATTGCTATGCTTAGTGTGTGACTCGTTGGTTTTTTTTGAGATTTAGGTTAGGATTAAAAGGGGGACTAGCCCGTAGTATCAACTAATAATTATAGAACTAATATAATAACCAACCCATTGCTTCCTATTATCTGGATCTAAGGAACCAGTCACTATATGATGAATCGATCATATCGTTGTAGCAACTGAAAAAAAAAATATTTTTGACATAAGATACAAAAAGAAATCAATCAGATCAGAAAGTTGTAAAGCAAAAAGGGATACGGATAATATGGAAGGGTGAGAGAAAAAAAAAAAAAAAAGAAAATATTAATGATATATAATTCCAATATGATGTATGGTCTATGAATCATCTCATAAAAAAAAAGGCAATGTAATAAAGCATAGATATAGATTCGTCCAGAATTAGTAATTAGATTAGATGCATGCATCTAATTCATAAGAAAAAAAAAAAAAGAGCCCCGAGTCAATAAAGACTGAGGAGATTGGCTCAGGAACAAATGAAATTAGAAGCTCTATTGCAAAGTTTGGACCTAGCCATTAATTGAGAAGCGGTGGGAACGACAGAACCTGTGACTCCAAAGGATTCTATTGAAAACGAATCCTAATGATTCATTGGGTGGGATGGCGGAACGAACCAAGAATCAATTCATTTATTCTGAGAGGTCATGGGATGACCCTACGAATAAAAGATATAATAGATTAAAAGAGTCAATATTCGCCCGCGAAAGATTATTGGAATTATTGCTAAGTTTTGGGCCGATTTCCTCAATCAATTTTCTTTTTTGCATTATACTTTAATAAAAAACACAAAAAAAAATATTTCATTTCAATAGAAATCAACTTCGAATTTTCTATACATAGACAAGCAGGGTATAACAATTTCTACGTGAGAGATTCGATCTCAAAAAATCCCCAGATTTCCTAATCATTAGCCCCGCAGAGCTTTGGTTCACATTTTGCTATTCCTAAGCTAGATTGACGAGCCAACTATTCAAGCCGTCTCTCTTCTTATGAGCTCGGCGAAAGCTAAATGATATGGGCAGACTCTGGTATCAAGAATTTTTGGTAATTTTTTTTTTTTTTCTCGTTTCATTCGCGAGGAGCTGGATGAGAAGAAACTCTCATGTCCGGTTCTGCAGTAGAGATGGCATTGAGAAAGAACCATCAACTATAACCCCAAAAGAACCAGATTCCGTAAACAACATAGAGGAAGAATGAAGGGAATAGCTTCTCGAGGCAATCGTATTTGTTTCGGTAGATACGCTCTTCAGGCACTTGAACCTGCTTGGATTACATCTAGACAAATAGAAGCGGGCCGAAAATCAATGACACGATATGCGCGTCGTGGTGGAAAAATATGGATACGTATATTTCCCGACAAACCTGTTACAGTAAGACCCACCGAAACACGCATGGGTTCGGGGAAAGGCTCTCCCGAATTTTGGGTATCTGTTGTTAAACCAGGTCAAATACTTTATGAAATGGGCGGAATATCAGAAATGGTAGCCAGAGAAGCGATTACAATAGCTGCGTCCAAAATGCCTATACAAACACAATTCATTATTGCGGGATCGGAATGTGTAACCAAAATAAAGGGACCTTCGTGATGAAAAAACAACTTAGGTTTTTTACTTTTTTTATGAACAAAAAATATTTCTTCCTTTTTTTTCATGCAAAGGGCAAAGAAAAAAAATGATTCAAACTCAAACCCATTTAAATGTAGCAGACAACAGCGGGGCTAGAGAATTAATGTGTATTCGAATCATAGGAGCTAGTAATCGACGATATGCTCATATCGGTGACGTTGTTGTTGCTGTAATCAAAGAAGCAGTTCCCCACACGTCTCTACAAAGATCAGAAGTGATCAGAGCTGTAATTGTCCGTACATGTAAAGAACTCAAACGTGACAACGGTATGATAATAAAATATGATGACAATGCGGCAGTTGTCATTGACAAAGAAGGAAATCCAAAAGGAACTCGAGTTTTTGGTGCGATCGCTCGGGAATTGAGACAGTTGAATTTTACGAAAATAGTTTCATTAGCTCCTGAAGTATTATAAATACCTACTATTACTACTAGATGAGACTATGATTTAGTAGGGTATCTGAAAAAGATTCAACGAAAATGACTTGACTTTGTAGAATTGATTAGTAGATTGTGTCTCACGCATATACCTTAAAAAAAAAAAAAAAGAAAGTAGAACATGTTGATTAGATGAAAATTCGGAGGCACTAATAATTTGAGTCATGGGCAAGGATACTATTGCAGACCTAATAACGGCTATACGGAATGCTGACATGGATAAAAAGAGAACGGTTCGAGTTGCATCTACGAAAATTACCGAAACCATTGTGAAAATACTTCTACAAGAAGGCTTTATTGAAAATGTAAGAACACATCGAGAAAGTCATAAAAATTTCTTGGTTTCAACGCTGCGACATAGAAGAAATAGGAAAGGCCCATATAGAACTATTTTAAAACGTATTAGTCGACCCGGCCTACGAATCTATTCCCACTATCACAAAATTCCTAGGATTTTAGGAGGGATGGGGATTGTAATTCTTTCCACTTCTCGAGGTATAATGACAGACCGAGAGACTCGATTAGAAAGAATAGGGGGAGAAATTTTGTGTTATATATGGTAATCTTTCTGGTATCCGCAGATAAGGAACTCCCTAACTTAAAACTTAAGTTTTTTTTTTTTGAAAAAAGGGATAGGTATATAGAATGAAAGAAAAAAAAATCGACTTACCAAGGTTTAATCACTGAATCACTTGAAAATGGTATATTTCGAATTCATTGTAGATAATGAAGATCTGATCCTGGGTTATCTTTCAGGAAGGATACGAGGTACTTTTATACGAACACTACCGGGGGATAGGATCAAAATTAACATAAATAGTTATGATTGAACGAGGGGACACATAATTTATAGACTCAGGAATAAAGATTCA